GAGAATTATTGAGCGCACTAAAATCGGTTCAATATTCATGAAAAGCGGGGTTTGAAATGATCCATGTTACGGAACCAAGACAACCTATCTTACTAATAAAAAAAGAAAGGGTTAAGGGCCTTCAACGCCTATAAATAGAAGCTTCTTTCGGTCTCTCTTTGGCAAAGGGAACTTAGAAGTAGGCAAGAAAGAGCTTTGAGTAGCCATGGCTATCGCTAACAGACTTGCGATAATTGAGCAAGAAATACGTCAGGTGGAAAACGAGAAGCTCCAACGGGAGCAAACGCTGGGTGCGTTCTGGGAACATATGCCTGCTATCGATCCTATTATCATACGAGATCGTATGCTCTTTCTCCAGAACCAAATTCGCGCTCTCGAAAACAGGAAGGGGGCGCTGCTCCAAGAACGGGAGGGGCTCCTTGTGGAGGTTGCCATCCTCCGTGACCCACCCACTGGGGATGGGGAGACTGGAAGAAATTAGCAAGTGCTTAGCTCAGTTTCCAGCACTGTTCATTATTATGTTTAATTAAGTTCTATGTCTTTTGTTAACTTAATGTTAATATTTTGTTAGTTAACTTTGTAATAATGTTGTGTGGCTGAAAGTTGTCTATGTGTAAGCTTCCTATTGGATGTATTCCTATGTATAAAAACTGTAGTGCTGGAATGAATAAGAATAAAAATCTGCTCTGTTCTAGTCAAATTTCAGATTTGAATTCTTTGTGAAATCCGGTTTTTTTCCTTTCCATTCACTCGGATCTCTTCCGCTTCATCGATTTTGTCCGGATCCTCCTTTTCTTCCGAAAAAAGGGAAGGGGAAGGAGAGAGGTCAAAAGCGGTGCAATAGAAGATTCAAACCGCGGATCAAACCAAGTAGACGAAATAATAAGCCTTAATGACGAGAGATTCCCCGGTCCAAGCTTGAATGAAATCTTCTTGTGATGATAACCTCATAATAACATGTCTTGGATCGAGTAATTCAATACGAACTTCGCTGTTCATCATCCAGTGAGTGCGAATATGAGGTCTAGCAGAAGAAGAGGAGAGGTTCTGAAAGAAAGAAGGTAATATCAGTAGTGAGACTCGAGGGTACCATCAGGGGGGTTTACTAGCTCGACTGAAAGGAACACTTGCCCCTGACCGCCGAGAGTTGGCCTGTGCCGCAGACTTCGTTCCATAGCTTTTAGCAGAGTGGGAAGCCCTGGGGAGTGAAATGAATTAAGTAGCTTATTTTTGCGTGTTGCATTAGAATCTTCTGGCTGCGCCTCCTAGGTAGCGGTATTTTTTTTTACTGAGATTGTATTCGACCCTAATGGCAAAAACCAGTAACTATCTTAATAGTAAGGAATCCCACAACTACATCATAATATAAAGGATCAGTTTCAATGGATCAATTTCTCCTTTCTTGCTTTTTTCTACATCTCTGACGTTGCTCCGGCTTGGGCTTGCCCGACCAGAATCATTAGGGGGTCTACTTGTGTTTGCCTGTGCCCCGGCTGGATGTACCGTTTGTAACCCAATTGGATACCTCTATTAAGATCTAGAAACATATGGATTTAGGATGAACCACGGAAAGGACATTTTAAAATGAGCAGCTTCATCTCCGGCATGCCGAAAGGCTCATCAATCACATGATCAATAAATCTATACCTGCCCAACCCTTTCTGTTCACCATATTCATCTAGGCAATCAGATTCCGCGATCAAGGTTAAGAAGGACCATCCGATGCAACTAACTTGAAGGCTATTGAACCTAAATGGGAGGGACAGCCAATGAAGCAACAGACACCCGGCGGAACCTTTCTTCACTTCTTCGCTTTCTTTCAGAACCTGGTCACTCACACTTCTACCGGCTGGGAAAAGATTAGGCAAATCAGAATCCCTAAAACAAATCTTTCAAATACTTCCCGCGCCTTCGGTGCCCCCTTATCAGTGATCCATTCACCCACCTCATTGCTCAACCCGACCAGTTTATTCCTTCTTCTTCTAAGCGGAAAGAATTCTAAATTCTTATCCCCCTGCATCCACAATAACTCTTATTGATCCATGATTTGGCAGAATTCATCTTGCAGATCCCTCTCAAGATTCAGGTTAGCTTTATTCCAAAGAGCCCGCTGCACACCATTAAGTCTAGCCAACACTTTTTTCTTTCGTTGCTGCAAGTGCCCAAAGACCTGGGCATTCGAGCAGAAGTTCAGATGATTATCATTCCAGCTGGCAGTCACAACTTGATTAAAATCATGGTGCTTAAGCCACATAGCCTCAAAACGAAAAGGCCTAAGATGAGGTGGACAAGGATCAAGGCTCAAGAGTAAAGGGCAGTGATCAGACCAGACCCTTGTCAGATGCCTAATACAAGCTTCGGGAAAGCCACTGATCACAACAAAGACCTCTATCAAGTCTCACCATAACCAGACCACAAAAATCCCTTTGGGGCTTGGCGGAGTAAGGTTTAGGCTTTCCCTTGCCAACTATTCCATCTGGGGGCTCTTAGGACAACTAGGCTGTTTGAAGGTGCGTAGCGGAGTGAAGTCAAAGGACGTAAGATAGAGGAAGTACAGATAAACATCCTTTTGCCTGGCGTAAGAGAATTGACGGAAGCCAAGCAGCGTCAAGACGAGTCTGTTGATGACTTTCTCCATATACCGAGTAAGTTGATAAGATCATCAGTCGATTAGCTGCATCTGAGATGAGTAAGAAGTAATCCTTCTTCACTGCGTTCAGACCTGGAGGGGAATCACTAATGTCTCCCTCTTAGTTGTCCAGTCTACTTACTTCTCCACTTAACTCCCCGCTATCATAGATTTTTATACATTCTATTTCTGGCTGCTATCTTTCTAAGGATTAGCCTGATTAAAGATAGCTAAGAGATCTGCCCAAAGACGATTACCACGGGTCTATTTAACAACCATTCCCAGATTGAATCGAAGATCGGCATCTATGGTATTATCGAAAGAGGACAAAGGACGGCCAAGGACCAAGAACAGTCTCTTTCCTGTGCTATCAAGAACGAAAAGAAGGACGGGAAGGAGCAGGAATTGCGGGATGCTATAGAGATAGATGGCTATGAGACTAGTCCAAAGAGTCACTTTCTAAAGCTTCCTCTCCTCTCTTAACGGAACAAATCGTCGATTTCAAACTGAACTAGCCCTTTTTTGCCCACCCACTTACCCCCTATGACTAGAAAGCCAGAAAGAAAGAAAAAAATTCCCATTAGCTGAAGAAGAACAGAGGATGAAGGCACTCCACCATACGCAGGGTTCTCAAAGGAGGATTGCCAAAGCTTTCCATAAGAAGGTAAAGATCAGACATATCCAACCTGTGAAGCTGGAGCTGAGCGAGAATCGGACTCCTCTCCATGATCCTAGAGGAAAGTTCAAGCGGGCCTATGTAGTCAAAGAAGTTTTGCCAGGAAAGGCAATCAAGCTCACGCCCCGAATACACTTGAATCTGATTTTAGCATTAAATGATCCTTTATTGGTTTGGTTAATCTTGGTTTACTGTGGAAGTTGTTCAACATGGCCGGGGATCTCATAAGGTCACCGTCGAAGAGAAAAGCTTTGACGCCGGGGCACCCGGCTATTTATTTTGACAAAAGAAACATAAAATATGTTTGTACCGAGAGCTGAATTAACAACCGCAGACGCGGGTCAAACATGTGACAAAAGATCTCGAACATTAAGAAGGGGGTCGCCGACTCCTACTTTAAGTCGAAACAATGACAACATGAAGAGCCAATCAAACGATCTAGCGGTCGCTCCTGATTGAACGTACCATCGGTCGCGCAATACGAGGCCATTAGCAAATCATGAACAGGTTTCAATAACCTTTGATTGACATAATTACCGATTGCAAAGAGCCCCCGTTTAGTGCCTTGTTCAATAGTTTGACCCAAACGACCGGCAACCTGTGGTATCTCCAATTGAGAATGGTGCGGGGCATTCAAAAAATGCAAAATAGAGGCCAGAAAATAACTTATTGTTAGAATCCCTAGCGAAGAACTCTTTTTGGCCACAAGATGCCAGAAGACCAATAAAAACCCTGTGAGTGGATAAACTCCAGCATTTTAATAGGATTTTTTTAGAATCTCCTATGTTTCTGAGACTGCAACTGCGATCTATGAAGATGTAGATTAAAGACTTTAGTTCCGTTTCGGCTGGTTGTAAAAGGTATATGACAAAAGCGGTACGTGAGCGAACTGCCTCCGCCTCCATTTGATCAGAACCATCATTAGATTATTGCGCTGTTGGGCACTTAGATCATAAGGGCTAACTCAGAAAACCCTTTAAAACGCCCCTCTTCGGCCCTGGCGGGGGGATACATCACACGGATCATATCTATTATCAATTTACCTTCGTGGCTATAAATACGTCTGCCTGCTGGTATTGAAGAATTGGGGCTCGGTTAGCAAGGTTAGTAAGTCCGGTTCCGACCACAGGAGCAGAGACTGCTGAAGGTTCTAGTCCCTCCCCTGGCGGTGAGACCGCTTCGTTCCTGTCAGAAAAAGGAGCTGAATAGCAAAAGAGAGTTTATTTGCTCTAAAAAGGCGAGCCCAGAGAATTCTTTTTCTCAAACCAGCCGGTTTTCCGTTGCGCCCATTACTCTTTATTCTTTATATTACTGTACTATTCTGTCTTACGTAACAATTACTATGTTAAAACCATACGTGAAGCCCGGATCGGAGCCATATCGGGAGCAAGAAAACTTTAGTCCCTTTCTTCGAATTCCTCGCCTAGAGCTGAAGCTATCGAGAGTGAACCGTGCAAGAATCGGAAATGCACTCACTCGCCTAAGCTATCTCCTATGTAGACGTCCGGGGTGAAAGGCATATGTTAGGTGGAGAAATTGATATGGAATCGCCTTGTACCTCATGTCAATCAGAAACGGAAACTGCTACATCCCAGAGGGACAACTTGGAAAGAGGAAGCCGAAAAGATGATTTTACTCTTCCTCACATCAATGCTCTGGTGGACAAGACCGCGTCTGCGCGCTGCAAGTAGAGTAAGGAGTAGCCCTTTAACTCGTTGATTGCACGCCCTGGGAGACGGTATCCAAAATGGGATTTCAATGCCTCTGGATTCGAACCAATCAAGCTAACTGCCAGAAATGCGTAGAAAAGTTGTAGAGAGGCCCCGAAGGTGAGCCTAGGAGCGAAAACGCAATCCTATCCGTAAAACAGAACCTTTTTCCCCGTTTCCTGACCCCGTCTCCCAACCCCTTTCTTTTCTTTCAGAACCTTTCTTCATGATGTTTTCTACCTCCAAATGTGCGGGTAAAGCAACCTTTTGTCAGAAAGTTAGAAGGTCTTATGAGTGAAACCCTCAGTAAAACGGACTTCTTTCGTAAAGAGTCTCTCTCTTTCTTCCCACTTCACTTCGTTCAGTGCCTTTGCTTCGCAACCTCCTGCTTGACCACTCAAAATTACAATCCTTACAATCCCCTTAGAGATTGCGGTCAAGAAAGTCTTGCCATTTCCTGTTTTATCCATCATTCCTTGTTTCATAAACAACTGTTCCTTCTCCAACTCACTCAGCCTCACTCTCATTCTTGAAATCTCCAGCTTCAGTTCTTGTGTCTTTAATGAAGCACATAATTATCTCGAGGGGACATGGCTGCACTTGGTACACCACTGCTTATTCTCTGCGAGAGGAATCCATGTGAGCTTCCTGCATTCTTCAATCGGAGCTGCTCGAAATACAGAACTTGCACTGTCATCTGTACTGGGAGTCGCTCATTTTGTGCAGCGTGGTTGCATGCTTATTGAGAGAGCTTTTTGCAGTCTATGAACCCGCTGAGCTTCTTGCATTCTTGTTCAGTTAGCAATGAATGAACCTTCAAATATATACCGCCCGCCCTGTAAAGCCCATCATCGATGACACGAGCATAATAAGGCAGGATTTCAATCATAGCAATGAACTTTTCTCGGGTAAGGCTCAGGAGCATTTTCTGCTAAATATTTGTCAATAAGCCGTCCAACTTTCAACAATGAACCATGACTCGGAGAACCAGTGCCTTCAGATTCCACAATCTTCATTTTCTTCTCGCTGCAGAAAATTGACCGGTATTCGATGAACAGTATCAACATCATATAATGAACCGCCAGCTTGGATTGATGGTATAAGGAGATCGTCAAGTGAAACCATTTCCAGCCGAAAAGGAATCCTCCTTTCAATCTCAAGCCTGCAGGCGACTGTAGCATCCACCACGATTGCCATCCTGAGCATCCCAAACCTCTGTGGCACCGAACAACTTTTCTCCGTTGGCATTAAGCTTATAAGGGTTTCCACTTCGCTGTGCTCAAATTCGATTTATGCCATGCACATTTTCCACCTGATTAAAATGCATGAAAGATGCAACAATGCTATCCGGTCGAACACCGAGTCTTGCCGTGGCACAAATAACCCTTTGATAATATTCTATCCTGAGAGAGCTTCAACCCACACAACCACTCTTAAGCTCTGAAGATTCACCATCACAATTTCACCCTTCCTTTTTTGGCTCGCTGACGCTGCGGATACCTTTTGCTTTCTTTCAGAACCATCGGTGTCGTGTCTTACTTCGCTTGGAGTTCTAGTTACTTCGCTTCGGTGCTAAAAGCCAAATCATCGTCCGCATCTAATCAATCCGCTATCCCCTTTCTCTTTCTGCAAGAAATCGTCCTGTCCGCATGTGTCCTCAAAATAACGTATTCGTGGTATTCTCTTCCCAACAGCTTATTCTATTACGAATTCCTACTCACTCGCTCGCCTTCGGGTGAGTGAAGAGTTCGTCGCTTCCCGAAGAGAGGGTATTCATTAAAGCAGTAATCATCGAAGGAGAAGTCTTTGGGTCCAAGAAAGCAAGCCGGGAAGGCATAGAGTCGACGCGAAATCCCGGCTAATCAAAAGTACAGGCAGAAGGCCAAGAGCCTAGTCGTGCAAAGATCCAAGCAGCGTATTCTCATTCAGGTGCGAAAACAGCTTCTTCTCGACGCAGGAGATTCGTGAACAAGCCCATCTAAGAGCCTAGCAGTAGCTGCCTTTATTGTGACAGAGAGAGCTTCCAACAAGGAAGGCTCAATAATCCCACCTCGTGCCGGAACGTCATCAGTCCCAGAGCCTATTTGATGTGTCCTCTTCTGATTCAACCTCGTACAACAACTATGGCAGCCAAGAGCGCTGCTTATTCCCCTTCATGTCTGAAATCTTTGAGTTTGCATCCGCTGTTGATCGATTAGTTCCTGTTGAGGGAGAATTAGTAACATCCACTGAAGAGCAGCCGGCATAATCTGATCTAGGACTAGGACCTGGCCCTGCGTGTGCATTTAGTAGAATATTTCCTAGCGCTTTTTTCGGATCTCTAGAAACATACAGATTTTAGGATCTTCTATATCATATAGGTTGAACCGAGTCGGAGACTTAGCCTGATATTGCCAACCACTTCAGCCCGGAAGAGATGCTCATGTAACTCATTCACAGGGACAAGGAAAGCTGTTCTATGGCCACTCGGCGCTTCCGGGGAATGC